ACCGAAGAATTATTATTATACATATCCTAATAGCGAAGCGAGTTATAGTTCATATTGATTAGCAACAAACAATAGGTTTGTTGATTTCCTATTAAGAATGAAATGGGCCTATTTTTATATTCGGATTATTCCAATGTTTTATTTTATGACTTTTTTTGTCGCACAAAAAAACTTTTTGAGTTTCCGGTAGAAAGAGATTTACCTAATGACAACGCTTTTAAGGCTGCCCAATATCCCTTCCCTTTCCAAATATTTTTACGAATACGCTTTTTTGATATAGAAGTACGTTTTTTTGGAACTGCCATTTAAAAATTAAGAGGTTACTCGTTGTTATAGTTGGATGTGAAAGACATCTATTGGTCAAAACGAATATATTCATTATCTAGTTATTTTATTATTTTATAGAGAATAATTAGATAATATAATATATATTACCTAGAGAAAACAAAAAAAACATATATATATATAGATAAAAAATATGCGAAAATCATACAAAATCTTACTATAAAAATATAATTAAATTTTTTTTTTCTACATAAAATAGACCGAAGGATTTAAGAACCCTTTAAGAACCCTTTAAGAACCCATTGCCTAATGAAAAGCCTAATGAAAACTTTAAATTTTTCTATTAATTGGTCAAACTTGAGTAAAGAATACTTCGAAATTCCATTTTAAAATTCGAATCAAACTAGTAATTAAATAAATGAATCTGTTAAAAGATACACGTTTTGTTAAAAAAAATCTTCGTTATTTTTTTATTAAATTTGATTTTATTTTACCCCCTTTTGATAATTACCCCCTTTTTTATAAATATAAAAATAAATCTTATAGAAAATATAAAATGTTAGATATTATAGTGTTTCCTATAAATGTTTTTTTATTGAAACGTAAACTAATCAATCAGTTTCATACTGAAACTAGTTAATGATTTGGAACAAACTGACTAAAAAGCGAGATTTGTACAAAAATTGTACCTTTGTTAATCCTATGATTCATATCGATTCATATCAGATTTCTTTTTAGTGTAATTTTTTATCATTACTTTATGAATATAAAGTGATTTAATAATAATGAAATTTTGTATTTTCGTTATTTTAAGAAAAATCTTAGTTAATAACTAAATTCGCTTTTTATGAGCAAGTAGGTCATATCATTTGCCCAATTGTAACTTCTTTATTTTAATATTTAATTTGGAAAGACCCAGATAATATATAAAATTCGAAAAATATCTTTAAGTTAGTACATCTCTTTATTTTTTTATTGACCCCTTTTGTTTTGAAATTGAAAGGGGGTAGGATCCAGTAAATCGGAAACAATCAATTAAGAATAAAAAACTTTTTTATGGAACAGACATATCAATATTCGTGGATAATACCTTTCCTTCCACTTCCAGTTCCTATGTTAATAGGAGCGGGACTTCTTCTTTTTCCGTCGGCAACAAAAAGTCTTCGCCGTATGTGGGCTTTTCAAAGTGTTTTTTTGTTAAGTATAGTCATGATTTTTTCGATCAATCTGTTTATTCAGCAAATAAATGGCAGTTCTATCTATCAATATGTATGGTCTTGGATCATTAATAATGATTTTTCTTTAGAATTCGGTTACTTGATCGACCCGCTTACTTCTATTATGTCAATATTAATCACTACTATTGGAATTATGGTTCTTATCTATAGTGATAATTATATGTCGTATGATCAAGGATATTTGAGATTTTTTGCTTATATGAGTTTTTTCAGTACTTCTATGTTAGGATTAGTTACTAGTTCTAATTTGATACAAATTTATATTTTTTGGGAATTGGTAGGAATGTGTTCATATCTATTAATAGGGTTTTGGTTCACACGGCCTGTTGCTGCAAATGCTTGCCAAAAGGCATTTGTAACTAATCGTGTTGGGGATTTTGGTTTATTATTAGGAATTTTAGGTTTTTATTGGATAACAGGGAGTTTCGAATTTCGAGATTTATTCAAAATATTCAATAACTTGATTTCTAATAATCATAATGAAGTAAATTTTTTATTTGTTACTTTCTGTGCCGTTCTATTATTTTCCGGTGCGGTTGCTAAATCTGCACAATTTCCCCTTCATGTATGGTTACCGGATGCCATGGAGGGGCCTACTCCTATTTCGGCTCTTATACATGCTGCTACTATGGTAGCTGCGGGCATTTTTCTTGTAGCTCGGCTTATTCCTCTTTTCATAGTCATCCCTCACATAATGAATTTCATCTCTTTGGTAGGAGTAATAACAATATTATTCGGGGCTACTTTTGCCCTTGCTCAAAAAGACATTAAGAGAGGTTTAGCCTATTCCACAATGTCTCAATTGGGTTATATGATGTTAGCTCTAGGTATGGGGTCGTATCGAAGTGCTTTATTTCATTTGATTACTCATGCTTATTCGAAAGCATTATTATTTTTAGGATCCGGATCCGTTATTCATTCAATGGAAACTCTTGTTGGATATTCTCCAAATAAAAGTCAGAATATGGTTTATATGG